TTTATATTTATTATAAAAAATTATTAAAAACGGTTTAACAAATAACTTAAATTAATATATATATATATATATATATATACACACACACACATATATATATATATATATATATTAAATATTTAATTAATTATTTATATATATATATATATTAAATATTTAATTAATTAATATATTAATAATAAATTAATTTTTGGATGAATTTATATTAATTAAATAATATTTAGTCATTTAAAATGAACTGTATTAGGATTATAATTAAGTGTTTTTTTATTATAGTATTATGAAAAAAAAGAAAGAAATTATTAAATTTTTAATAATTTATATTAAATTTTTTAATATAAAAAAAAAAAAAAAAAAATCTATGTGGAAAATTTTATAATAGATAAAATTTTTATGTTTTATCTAATTTATTATAAATTTGTTTTACATATAAATTTTAGTATAAAATTTTAATTATTTGAATAATAATTAATTTAAAATTGTAGTAATTAAAATTAAAAATTTAAGAAATTAAGATTTAGTAATATAAAAATTAATAACTAATTTTGTGCCAGCAGTTGCGGTTATACAAAAATTAATATAAATTTTTTCAGTATATAATAAATAAAAGTTAATTAAAATCAATATTAAATTATTAAGTGAAATTTTAATTTAATTAAATTTTAAAATAATTTTATGATTTAATAAATTTAATAATAAACTAGGATTAGATACCCTATTATTAGAAATTTAATTAATAATACTAAAATAGTAGATAAAAAATATTGAAACTTAAATAATATGGCGGTATTTTAGTTCATTTAGAGGAATCTGTCTAATAATTGATAATCCACGAATAAATTTACTTAATTTAAGATTTTATATATCGTTGTTAAAAAAATATTTTTAAATAAAAATAATATTTAAAAATTTTAAAAAAAAATTAATTCAGATCAAGATGTAGAAAATAATTAAGAATATGATGGATTACAATAAAATAATTTAAACGAATAGTTTTATTTTAATATAAAATTGAAGGTGGATTTAAATGTAATTTTAATTAATTTATTAAAATGATTAAAAATTAAAATATGTACATATTGCCCGTCACTTTCATTTAAAAATTGGAATAAGTCGTAACAAAGTAGAGGTACTGGAAAGTGTTTCTAGAATAAACAAATTAGAGCTTGTTTAAAGTATTTCATTTACATTGAAAAGAAATTAAAATTTAATTAATTTGATGGGGAAAAATTAAAAAATTATAAATAATAAAATAAATTTTAAAATTAAAAAGAAATAATGGGGGGTTAAAGTATTTTTAATAGAAAAAATTTAAAATTTTATAATGAAGTAGTATTGTAAAAGAAATTTGAAATAAATGAAAAAAAAATAAAAAAAAAGAAAATTTAGTTTGTTGTATCTTGTGTATCAGAGTTTATTAAATATATTTTTTAAAAAAAAAAATCTCGAATTTAAAAGAGTTAATTAATTAAAAAAGTTAATGTAGCATAATTATTTTAAATAATTAATTAGAAATGAAATGTTAATCGTTTTTAAATATATCTAGTTATTTTAGAAAAAAATTTAATTTTTAATTTAAATAATTTTATAATTTATTAATAAAAATTATGAAAATTTAAAATTAAATATATTAAGGGATAAGCTTTAAATTAAAAATTTATAATAATTAAAAATTTTAATTAAAATTTTTAAAATTTATATTGTTTAAAAATTATAATTTATTATAAAAAATTTTAATAATAAATAAAATTTAATAATTAAAAATTTAAATTTATATAAAATAATAATTTATATTAATATAAAATTAGAAATTATGATAAAATTAGTATAAATAATTAAAAAAAAAATAAATTAAAAATTAAATTAAATAAAAGGAATTCGGCAAAAATTTATATTCACTTGTTTATCAAAAACATGTCTTTTTGAAATAATTTAAAGTCTAATCTGCCCACTGATAAATTATTAAAGGGCTGCAGTATTATGACTGTACAAAGGTAGCATAATCATTAGTTTTTTAATTGAAAACTTGTATGAAAGATTTGATGAAATATAATCTGTCTCTTATTTATTATTAGAAATTTATTTTTTAGTAAAAAAACTAAAATTTGTTTAAAAGACGAGAAGACCCTATAGAGTTTTATATTTATAATTTATTTTATTTTATATAAAAATTAATATTAAATTAAATATAAATATTATATTGGGGTGATAGAAAAATTTAATTAACTTTTTTTAAAAAATTAACATAAATAAATGATTAAATGATCCATTAATAATAATGATTATAAGAAAAAATTACCTTAGGGATAACAGCGTAATATTTTTTTTTAGTTCAAATAAAAAAAAAAGTTTGCGACCTCGATGTTGGATTAAGATAAAATTTAAATGCAAAAGTTTAAAGTTTTGATCTGTTCGATCATTAAAATCTTACATGATCTGAGTTCAGACCGGCGTAAGCCAGGTTGGTTTCTATCTTTAGAAAAATTAAATATTTTAGTACGAAAGGATCAAATATTTAAAATAATTTTAATATGAGAATTTTAATAATTTATTGATAACTATTTTGGCAGAAAAAATGTAATGGTTTTAGAAGTCATAAATATATAATTAATTATATAAATAGTAGATGATAAAAATAGATTTAGTTAATATGATTATTGGAATATTAATTTTAATTGTTGGGGTATTAATTGGGGTAGCTTTTTTAGTTTTATTAGAGCGAAAAGTTTTAGGTTATATTCAAATTCGGAAAGGTCCGAATAAAGTAGGTTTTATAGGATTAATACAGCCTTTTTCTGATGCTATTAAATTATTTAGAAAAGAACAAATATATTTAAATTATTCAAATTATATTTTTTATTATTTTTCGCCTGTTTTAAGATTTATATTATCTTTAATAATTTGAATAGTTATTCCTTATTATTTTAATATAATTACTTTTAATATAGGTGTGTTATTTTTTTTATGCTGTATAAGTTTAGGGGTTTATACGATTATAATTGCTGGTTGATCTTCAAATACAAATTATTCATTATTAGGGGGGTTACGAGCTGTAGCTCAAACTATTTCTTATGAAGTTAGATTAATTTTAATTATATTATCAAGAGTTATTTTAATTTTAGATTTTGATATAATAAAGTTTAGAAATTATCAAATATTAACTTGATTTATATTTATAATAATACCTTTGAGATTATGTTTTATATCTTCGTTAATAGCAGAAGTTAATCGAACTCCTTTTGATTTTGTAGAGGGGGAGAGAGAATTAGTTTCAGGGTTTAATATTGAATATAGAAGAGGGGGGTTTGCTTTAATTTTTTTAGCTGAATATTCAAGAATTTTATTTATAAGTTTATTGTTTGTAATTATTTATATAGGGGGATATGATTTAACTTTATTTTTTTATTTGAAAATAATTATAATTTCTTTTTTATTTATTTGAGTTCGGGGGACATTGCCTCGGTATCGTTATGATAAATTAATGTATTTATGTTGAAAAAGATATTTACCTATTTCTTTAAATTATTTATTATTTTTTATTGGATTTATAATAATAGTAATAATTTATAAAATAAATTTAGTATAAATTAATAGAATATAATTCTTTCTTAAGTTTTCAAAACAAATGCTTTTAACAAGCTCATTAATTAAAAAGTTAAGATTTGAAAATAAGATAATCTCATATTTTATTTAATAAAGGATTAATAATAAAATAAGAAAAATAAAATATTGTTAAAAGTTGACTAGTGATTACGTATAAATTTTCAACAGGTCGCGCTCCAATTCAGGTTAATAAGATAATAGTAGCAATTATAAGTCAAAATAAAATTTGGTTTAAAGGATAAAATTGAATTCCTTGAATTTTTTTATTAAAAGTAAAAGGTAAAATAATTAAGATTAAAATAGATATTACTAAAGCAATTACACCTCCTAATTTATTGGGAATTGAGCGAAGAATAGCATAGGCAAAAAGAAAATATCATTCGGGTTGGATATGGATAGGGGTAACTAATGGATTAGCAGGAATAAAATTATCTGGATCTCCTAGTAAATAAGGATTTATTAAAGTTAAGAAAGTTAATATTGAAATTAGTATAATAAATCCAATTAAGTCTTTAAAAGTAAAAAATGGATGAAAGGGAATTTTATCAATATTACTATTAATTCCTAGGGGATTATTAGATCCTGTTTGGTGTAGGAATAATAAATGAATTATAGTTATTATTAAGATTATAAAAGGTAATAAAAAATGAAATGTATAAAATCGGGTAAGAGTAGCATTATCTACTGCAAATCCTCCTCAAATTCAATTAACTAATAAAGTTCCTAAATAAGGAATAGCAGATAGAAGATTAGTAATAACTGTAGCTCCTCAAAAAGATATTTGCCCTCATGGAAGTACATATCCTATAAAAGCTGTTGCTATTAATAGAAATAAAATAATTACTCCAATTATTCAAGTATAAAAAAGATTAAAAGATTCATAATAAATACCTCGACCAATATGAAAATAAATGCAAATAAAAAAAAAAGAAGCTCCATTAGCATGAAGAGTACGAATTAATCATCCATAATTAACATTTCGGCAAATATAATTAATACTATGAAAAGCTATTTCAATATTTGCTGTGTAATATATAGTTAAAAATAATCCTGTTATAATTTGAATAATTAAACATAATGCTAATAGTGATCCAAAATTTCATCAATTAGAAATATTAGAGGGAGTTGGTAAGTCAATTAGGGATCCATTAATGATTTTAATAATAGGGTGAGTTTTACGAATAGGTTTATATAAATTTATCATTAGTTTAATGAGCGAAGAGGACCAAAAAAAATATTGGTAATTTTTACTACTGCGATTAATGTAATTAATAAATAAATAATTATTAATATTATTAATATATAAGTTTGATTATTATATAGTTTAATTAGACTAAAATTATTTTCATTGAAGGAGAATAAAAATATATTTATGAAATTTTTTATATCTTCATTAAATGAAAAGTTTAATCAATTTAAGTTATTTATAAAAAAAAAAGAAATAAAAATAATAAGTAAAGGCGTGATAAAGATAAATTTATTAAATAATGGAAAATTTATAAGTTCATTAGAAGCAATACTTGAGATATAAATAAAAAGAACTAATAATCCTCCTAAAAAAACTAAAAATAAGATATAAGAAAATCAATAAGAATTAATTAATATACCTAAAAGAATAGAAATTAGTAAAGTTTGTATTAAAATTGATAAGCCTATTGAAATAGGGTGATTAATAAAAAATATTATAATGGAAATAAAAATTACTCTTAAAGATAAAAATATTTTTATAATATCAAAGAATAGTTTAATAAAAATTATAATTTTGGAGATTATAGATAAAGAAATTCTTTTTCTTTGAAGTTTTAAAAGAAAAATCTTATTTTTGATTTACAAGACCAATATTTTAATTAAATTATAAAAACAAATGATAATATTTAATATATGGTTAATAGTGTTTATAATATTTTTATTTGGGAATATAATTTTTGTGAGAAAGCATAAGCATTTATTAATTATTTTAATAAGTTTAGAGTTTATTGTATTAAGAATTTTTTTTTCCTTAATATTATATTTAGGGAAAGTTGAATTTAGAATATATATATTAATAGTTTTTTTAGTATTTTCAGTATGTGAAGGAGTTTTAGGTTTATCAATTTTAGTTTCAATAATTCGAACTCATGGAAATGATTATTTTCAGAGATTTAATTTAATTTAATGATAAAATTTTTAATTATAATAATATTTATAATATTTTTATGTTTTAAACAAAAAATATTTTGAATGGTTCAAAATATAATAATATTAATAGCTTTTATATTTATATGTTTATATATTAATATTATTAATTTTTGTAATTTAAGATATATGTTAGGCTGTGATATAATTTCTTATGGTTTGATTTTATTAAGAATTTGAATTAGATTTTTAATAATTATAGCTAGAGAAAATTTATTAAAAAGAAAGTTTTATGAAAAATTTTTTCTTTTAAATGTTATTATGCTATTAATAATATTATATTTAACTTTTAGAACTATAAATTTATTTTTATTTTATTTATTTTTTGAAGCTAGATTAATTCCTACTTTAGTGTTAATTATTGGTTGGGGGTATCAACCTGAGCGAATTCAGGCAGGTTTATATTTATTATTTTATACATTATTTGCTTCTTTACCTTTATTATTAGGAATTTTTTATATTTATAATGATATAAAATGTATAATAATGTATTTTATAAAATTATATGAGTATAGATATTTTTTTTTGTATATTAGAATAATTTTAGCTTTTCTAGTAAAAATACCAATATATTTTGTTCATTTATGATTACCTAAAGCTCATGTAGAAGCTCCAATTTCTGGATCAATAATTTTAGCTGCTATTATGTTAAAATTAGGGGGGTATGGATTATTACGTATTATAATTATTTTACAAAAAATTGGGTTAAAAATAAATTTTATTTGGGTGATTATTAGATTAATTGGGGGATTTTATATTAGATTAAAGTGTTTTTGTCAAATTGATATCAAATCTCTAATTGCTTATTCATCAGTCTGTCATATAAGAATTGTTATTGGAGGAATTATAACTATAAATTATTGAGGATTTTTAGGTTCTTATTTATTAATAATTAGACATGGTTTATGTTCCTCTGGAATATTTTGTTTATCTAATATTAATTATGAACGATTAAGTAGACGAAGAATATTTTTAAATCGGGGATTAATAAATTTTATACCTTCAATAAGAATATGATGATTTTTATTATTATCTTCTAATATAGCTGCACCACCTTCATTAAATTTAGTAGGGGAAATTAGATTAATTAATAGATTGATTAGTTGATCTTGATTAACTATAATTATATTAATAATAATTTCATTTTTTAGTGCTGGGTATAGATTATATTTATACTCGTATACTCAACATGGTAAATTTAATATAAGAGTTTATAGATTTTATACAGGAGTTTCTCGTGAATACTTAATTTTAATATTACATTGAATTCCTTTAAATATTTTAGTAATAAAAATTGATTTCAGAATATTATGATTTTATTTAAATAATTTAAAAAAAATATTGATTTGTGGAGTCAAAAATATGATATAAATCATTTTAAATCATTAACAAATATTCATTATGTTTTATTAGATTTTTTTTTTTATTTTTTTTTATGTTAATAAATTTTTTTGGGGGAATTTATTTTATTATAAATGAAATAGTTTTATTTATAGAATGGGAGATTATTTCTTTTAATTCTATAAATTTAGTTATGTCTATTTTATTAGATTCGATTTCTTTAATTTTTATAATATTTGTTTTTTTAATTTCTTCTTCTGTTATTATATATAGAAAAAGATATATAAGTTCTGAGTTAAATTTAAATCGTTTTATTATTTTAGTACTATTATTTGTTTTTTCTATAATTTTATTAATTATTAGACCTAATATTATTAGAATTATTTTAGGTTGGGATGGATTAGGTTTAGTATCTTATTGTTTAGTGATTTATTATCAAAATATTAAGTCTTATAATGCTGGGATATTGACAGTATTATCAAATCGTATTGGAGATGTAATGATTTTAATAGTAATTGCTTGGATAATAAATTATGGAAGTTGAAATTATATTTTTTATTTAAATTTTATATCTAATGATTATATGATACAAGTTATTAGAGTTATAATTATTTTAGCGGGGATAACTAAAAGAGCTCAAATTCCTTTTAGTTCTTGATTACCTGCTGCTATAGCTGCACCAACTCCAGTTTCTGCTTTAGTTCATTCTTCTACTTTAGTAACTGCTGGGGTTTATTTATTAATTCGATTTAATAATTTATTAATTGAGACAATATTTATTAAGGTTTTTTTATTAATTTCTGGGCTAACAATGTTCATAGCCGGAATTAGAGCAAATTATGAATTTGATTTAAAAAAAATTATTGCTTTATCAACTTTAAGACAATTAGGTTTAATAATAAGTATTTTAAGTATGGGATATTATGAATTGGCTTATTTTCATTTATTGACACATGCTATATTTAAAGCTTTATTATTTATATGTGGGGGTAAGATTATTCATTTAATAAACGATAATCAAGATATTCGTATAATAGGGGGTATGAGATTATATATTCCTTTAACTTCTTTATGTTTAAATATTTCAAATTTAGCTTTATGTGGGATTCCTTTTTTAGCTGGATTTTATTCAAAAGATTTAATTTTAGAGATGGTAAGAATAAGAAATTTAAATTTAATAGTTTTTTTTTTATATTATATTTCTACTGGTTTAACAATATTTTATACTATTCGTTTATTAATGTATTTAATAGTAAATGATTATAATTTATTAGTTATTTATAATTTATTTGAAGAAGATTATATTATATTAAAAAGTATATATATATTATTATTTATAAGATTAATTTCTGGGGGCTTATTGATATGGTTAATTTTTTCTTACCCTTTTATAATTTATTTATCTACAAATATAAAAATAATGGTAATTTATGTAAGATTAATAGGAATATTAATGGGAGTTTTAGTTAGAAATACAAAAATTTATAGATTAAATAAATTTATAATAACTTATAGTTTAAGATTTTTTTTTACTGTAATATGATTTATACCTATTTTATCGACTTATGGTTTAAATTATTATTTTTTAAAATTTGGTCAAATTTTATTAAAAAATGTAGATATAGGTTGAAGAGAATTATATAGTGGGCAAGGAATATATAAAATTATTAAAAATTATTCTTTAGTTAATTATATGTATCAAATAAATAATTTTAAGATTTATTTATATAGATTTATTTTATGAATTATAATTTATATTTTTATAATTATATTATTATTATATTTAAATAGCTTATAATAGAGTATGATATTGAAGATATCAGGGAGATTAATAAAATCTTTAAATATTTATAAAAAAAATTTTTTTATTTTACAATGAAAATGTAATGTTTTATGTAAACTATATAAATAAAAATATTTTTAAAAATTTTAATTAAGAAATATTAATGAATTTAATCACTAAAGATTAAGTTAGCAGCTTAATTATAAAATATTTCAATTGGAATAAGAATTCAATTTTATCATTAACAGTGATATACCTCTATTTGGTTTCAATTAATTTAAATAAGGAGTAAAAACTCTATCTTTTAAGTCGAAATTAAATGCAAATTGCTTCTTATTTAAGATAAATTGTATACAATATTTTTTGATTGCAAATCAAATGTTTTAGATAAACTATAATCCTTATTAAATAGTTCAGTTTAATATATTTTGATTTCATTCATGATATAGGCCAATTAAAAGTATAATAATAAAAAATGAACTAATTTTTCATCAAATTAGTAAGTTAACTTTTTTAAAAGAAATAATTATAGGAAGAATTAAAGCAATTTCAATATCAAAAATTAAAAAAATTACAGTAATTAGGAAAAAATGTAAAGAAAAAGGAATTCGAGGTAAACTTTTGGGATCAAATCCACATTCAAATGGAGAACATTTTTCTCGATCTATAAAGGATTTTTTAGAAATAACAAAAGATAATATAATAAAAATAATAGAAATAATTAAGATAAAAAAAGAAATATTTAAAATTATTAAGATTATTTATATTAATAAATATTAAACTTTTTGATTGGAAGTCAAATATACTAAATATATTATATAAATAATTAATTAATTACCTCATCAATAAATTGAAATATATAAAAATAATCATACTACATCTACAAAATGTCAATATCAAGCAGCAGCTTCAAATCCAAAATGATGATTATTAGAAAAATGATTATTTAAATGTCGAATAAAACATGTTAATAAAAATAGAGTTCCAATAATTACATGAAGACCATGGAATCCTGTTGCTATAAAAAAGGTGGATCCATAAATTCTATCTGCAATAGTAAATGGAGCTTCAAAGTATTCATAGGCTTGAAGAATAGTAAAGTAAATTCCTAAAATAATAGTTAATAATAAACTTTGAGTTGTTTGAGAAAAATTATTTTCTATAAGACTATGATGAGCTCAAGTTACTGAAATACCTGATCTAATTAAAATGATAGTATTTAATAATGGAATTTGGAATGGGTTAAATGGGGTAATTCTTAAAGGAGGTCATATAGCTCCAATTTCAATATTAGGGGATAAACTTCTATGGAAAAATGCTCAAAAAAAAGAAAGAAAGAAAAAAATTTCTGAAATAATAAATAAAATTATTCCTCATCGAAGTCCATTAGAAACTAATAATGTATGTTTACCTTGATAAGTACCTTCACGACAAATATCTCGTCATCATTGATATATAGTTAATAAAATAATTAAATAACCTAATATTAATAAATTTATGTTAAAATTATGGAATCATTTTACTAATCCTGTAACTAAAGTTATAACTCCGATAGCTCCAGTAAGAGGTCAGGGACTAAAATCTACTAAATGGTAGGGATGATTATGAGTTAATTTCATTAATTAACTTCACTAGAATATAAAGTTCTTAGAATAGTAATAACATATGATTGAATAATAGCAACAGCAAATTCTAAAATTAATAATAAAATTTGTATAAAAATTAAGATAAAAATTAAATAATTGGGTATATTTATTCCAGAATTACCAAGTAAAGTTAATAATAAATGTCCAGCAATTATATTAGCTGTTAATCGTACTGCTAGTGTTCCGGGGCGAATAATATTACTAATAGTTTCAATTAATACTATAAATGGTATAAGAATTGTAGGAGTTCCTTGAGGAATTATGTGGATGAATATATGTTGTGTATTATTAATTCAACCATAAATTATAAATCTTAATCATAGGGTTAAAGAAAGAGTTAATGAAAAATTTAAATGACTAGTACTTGTAAAAATATATGGAAATAATCCTAAAAAATTATTAAATAAAACAAAAAAAAATAAAGAAATAAAAATAAAAGTAGATCCATTAAATCTATTAATTCCTATTAAAATTTTAAATTCATTATGAAGTTTAAAGGAAATTGAATTTCAAAAAATTAAGTAACGATTAGGGGTAAATCAAAATGTGTATGGGATAAATATTAATCCAATAAATGTTCTAATTCAATTTAAGGAGATATTAAAAATGTTAGTAGAGGGGTCAAAGATTGAAAATAAATTAGTTATCATTTTCAAATTAAAATTTTTTTTTTAAAAGAATATTTAATTAAATTTTTAGAATTATAATTATAATTAAAAATATAATAATTAATAATATTAAATAAAATAAAAATGCAAATAAAAAATAAAAAAAAAAATAATCAATTAATAGGTATTATTTGAGGGATAAAAGAATATTACTAAAGTAATAATTTAAATTTGACATATTTATGTTATAATTAACTAATTCTTTTCATTAGAAGTAATTGCTAAATTACTATAAAATGGTTTAAGAGACCAATACTTGCTTTCAGTCATCTAATGATGAATAATTATTAATTCAATTAATAAAATTTTTAATTGATACTCTTTCGATTATAATAGGTATAAATCTATGATTAGCTCCACAAATTTCAGAGCATTGTCCGAAAAAAATTCCTGGACGATTAATAAAGAATCTAGTTTGGTTTAATCGTCCAGGATTAGCATCTACTTTAACACCTAATGATGGAACTGTTCAAGAATGAATAACATCTGTAGCTGTAATTAAAATACGAATTTGATTATTTATAGGAAGAACAACTCGGTTATCAACATCTAATAATCGAAAATTATTTTTATTATCTAATTGAATTATATATGAATCAAATTCAACATTATTAAAATCTGAGTATTCATAACTTCAATATCATTGATGACCAATAGACTTTAATGTAATTAAAGGATTATTAAGTTCATCTAAAAGATAAAGAAGCCGTAAAGAAGGAAGAGCAATAAAAATTAAAGTAATAGCAGGTAAAATAGTTCAAATTAATTCAATTATTTGACTTTCTATGAGAAATCGATTAATATATTTATTAAAAAATAATCTAATTATTAAATAGGAAACTAATATTGTAATAATAATTAAAATAATTAAAGTATGATCATGAAAAAAGATAATTTGTTCTATAAGAGGGGAAGCTCTGTTTTGGAAATTTAAATTAGATCAAGTTGCCATTTCTAAAAAAAGGATAATTCCTTTATAAATGGGGTTTAAATCCATTACATATAATCTGTCATATTAGAAGTTACTTAAAATAGGAAGTTCATTATAAGAATGTTCAGCAGGAGGTAAATTTTGGTATCATTCAATAGAGGAAGGTATATTTAATGAAAATAAAATAATACGTTGATAAATTATAGATTCTCATACAATAATAATAATTAATATTATAGAAAAAAGAGAAATATAAGAACCTAAAGAAGAAATAATATTTCAAGATAAAAAATTATCAGGATAATCTGAGTATCGTCGGGGTATTCCTGCAAGCCCTAAAAAGTGTTGAGGAAAGAAAGTTAAATTAACCCCAATAAATATGGAAATAAATTGAATTTTTAATAAATAAGGATTTAAAATTAATCCTGTAAATAGAGGATATCAATGAATAAATCCTCCGAAAATAGCAAATACTGCTCCTATAGATAAAACATAATGAAAATGAGCAACTACATAATAAGTATCATGAAGGGCGATATCAATAGAAGAGTTAGCTAAAATAACTCCTGTTAATCCTCCAACAGTAAATAAAAAAATGAATCCTAAACTTCATAATATAGAAGGACTATAATTAATTTGAGTTCCGTGGAGAGTTGCTAATCAGCTAAAAATTTTAATTCCTGTTGGTACAGCAATAATTATAGTAGCAGAAGTAAAATAAGCTCGGGTATCAATATCTATACCAACTGTAAATATATGATGAGCTCAAACAATAAATCCTAAAAGTCCAATTGCTAATATAGCGTAAATTATTCCTAAAGAACCAAAAGTTTCTTTTTTACCACTTTCTTGGGAAATAATATGAGAAATTATTCCAAATCCTGGTAAAATTAAAATATAAACTTCTGGATGACCAAAAAATCAAAATAAGTGTTGGTATAAAATAGGATCTCCTCCTCCAGCAGGATCAAAAAAAGAAGTATTTAAATTACGGTCAGTAAGAAGTATAGTGATAGCTCCTGCTAAAACTGGTAAAGATAATAATAAAAGTAAAGCAGTAATACCAACAGCTCAAACGAATAAAGGTATTTGATCATAAGATATATTATTGATTCGTATATTAATAATTGTTGTAATAAAATTAATAGCACCAAGAATAGAAGAAATTCCTGCTAAATGAAGGGAAAAAATAGCTAAGTCAACAGATGAACCTCTATGGGCAATATTAGAGGAAAGGGGAGGGTAAACTGTTCATCCTGTTCCTGCTCCATTTTCTACAATACTTCTCGAAATTAATAAAATTAAAGAGGGGGGTAGAAGTCAAAAACTTATATTATTTATTCGTGGGAAAGCTATATCAGGAGCCCCAAGTATTAAAGGAACTAATCAATTTCCAAATCCTCCAATTATAATTGGTATTACTATAAAAAAAATTATAATAAAAGCATGAGCTGTAACAATAGTATTATAAATTTGATCATCTCCAATTAAAAATCCTGGATTTCCTAATTCTATTCGAATAATAAGACTAAGGGAAGTTCCTACTATTCCTGCTCAAATTCCAAAAATAAAATATAATGTTCCAATATCTTTATGATTAGTAGAAAAAAATCATTTTCGCTAAAGTAAAATGGCTGAGGATAAAAGCGATAAATTGTAAATTTATAAACGAGAAAATCTCTTTTACTGGCCTTATAGTCATAATTTGATATAAAATTGCAAATTTTATGGGGTATTTAATACTAAGGCTTAAAGAAATTTCTTTATAAATAATTTTGAAGATTATTAGTTTTATTTAACTTAAAACCTTTTTTTATTAAAAAAAAAAAAAAGTTCTAAGAATTATTCCTAATAATGAGATAAATCTAAAAAAATTAATTAATATAAAAATTTTATTTTTAATGTAAATTTTAAATCATTTAAATTTAAAAGAAAAAAATATGAGGGAAGAATAAATAATACGAATATAAAAAATTAATATAATTAATCTTATTGTAATAAAAAAAAAAGAAATAATATATAATTTATTTAAAATTAAAAAATTAATAATTAATCATTTAGGGAAAAATCCTAAGAAGGGGGGGAGTCCTCCTAAAGAAAGAAAATTAATTATAATTATAAATTTTAAATAAAAATTAATATTAAAATTAAATATTTGATTAATATAAAAAATATTTATTATATAAAATAAAAAACATATAATACTAATAATAAAAGAATAAAAAAAAAAATAAGTTATTCATAAATTTTCTCTAATTAGTAATGCTGATAATATTCATCCTAAATTATTAATAGATGAAAATGCTATTAATTTACGTAAAGAAGTTTGATTAAAGCCTCCAATTGCTCCAATTAAAACATTAAAAATTATAATAAATATTAAAAAATTAATATTAAAATAATATGATAATAAAATTATAGGGGAAATTTTTTGTCAAGTCATTAAAATAAAACAATTTATTCAAGATAAACCTTCTATAATATTAGGGAATCATATATGGAAAGGAGTAGACCCTATTTTTATAAAAAGAGATGAATTAATTAAAATAGAAATAAGATTGTTTGTAAAAAAATTTTTTATTAAAAATAGGTTTAAAATAATGGCGAATAAAAAATTAATAGAGGCAATTGATTGAGTTAAAAAATATTTTAAAGAAGCTTCTGAATTTAATAAATTATTAGGGTTAGTAATTAAGGGGATAAATCTTAATAAATTAATTTCTAATCCAATTCAACAACCTAATCAAGAATTAGAAGAAATAGAAATTAAAGTTCTAAAAATTAAAGTAAATAAAAAAAATATTTTATTAGAATTAGAGTAAAATAAAATTTAAAATAAGAAATTATTTCTATAAATGAATTAAATATCATTTTTATTAAAATATATTTTAGTGTAAGATGCACAATAATTTTTGAAATTATTAGATATAGTTTAATTCTATAAAATATAACAAAGGTAAAAAATTACATTATTTACTCTATCAGAATAATCCTTTTATCAGGCACTATGTTTTTAAAAAAAAGGGATTCCTTTATATTTGAGGTATGAGCCCAAAAGCTTTATTTAGCTTATTTTTAA